CCAATATGGAATATGTAAGGTCTATGAGCCGTCTCAAAAAAAGGGCAATGTAAGAAAGCATTAATACAGATTCATCCATACTAAAATGAATCCGCCCAGAGAACAAAAAAATCAAGAGCTTCGAGTCAATAAAGACTGAGAAGATTGACTCACGCACAACTTTCATTGAGCTCCATTGCAAAATTCAGACCTAAACATTAAGTAAGAAGCGATGAGAACGACGGAACCTGTGGATCTCAAAAATTCGATTGAACACGAATTCTAATGATTCATTGATCTGGATGGCGGAACGGACCCGAGACCAATTCATCTATTCGAAAAAGTTAGAAATTATGGCCACAACCGAAATCGAAATTGAATTGAAAGAGTCAACATTCGCCCGCGAAACCTTTCTTTTCTTGGATTACTAAATTTGAGTCAATTAAAGATGCTAAGGCGGTTAAATTCAAGGAGAAAACAAAAGAAAGATTCGTTTTAAGATTATCAAAACCAATAAAATTATATATCTATCTATATTTCATAGAAATAGTTCTTTTAGGTCTTTCACTATACGATAGAAAGAAGATACAAATTACTACCAGATTTGAGATCGAGTCGCTGAACTCCATACTTCAGATATATTACTTATACTTATGAAATTGATGGATATCGTATGAACTACAAGTCTATCTTAATTCAAATTCTATTCTATCTAAATTTCCTTAAAATTCCCTATTTTAAAATCTTTTTATTCGCGAGGAGCCGGATGAGAAGAAACTCTCACGTCCGATTCTGGAGTAGAGATGGAATTCAAACCCAACCATCAACTATAACCCCAAAAGAACCAGATTCCGTAAACAACATAGAGGAAGAATGAAGGGAATTTCTTATCGAGGTAATCATATTTGTTTCGGTAAATATGCTCTTCAGGCACTTGAACCCGCTTGGATCACATCTAGACAAATAGAAGCGGGTCGACGGGCAATGACACGAAATGCACGCCGCGGTGGAAAGATATGGGTCTGTATATTTCCAGACAAACCGGTTACAGTCCGAGCCGCAGAAACACGTATGGGTTCGGGTAAAGGATCGCCTGAATATTGGGTAGCTGTTGTTAAACCAGGTCGAATACTTTATGAAATCGGTGGCGTAACAGAAAATATAGCTAGAAGGGCTATTTCAATAGCAGCGTCCAAAATGCCTATACGAACTCAATTCATTCTTTCGGAATAAAATTTGGAAATGTAAAAGAAAAAGGCACAAGCAAAAAAAATCGCTTTTGGGGATACAAATCGAAGGTGCAGGTTTGGTTTTTTGGACAAACAATATTTCTTTTTTTCTTCGCCCGTTACGTTGCCTAAAAAAATCAAAAAAATGATATGATTCAACCTCAGACCTATTTGAATGTAGCGGATAACAGCGGGGCTTGCAAATTGATGTGTATTCGAATCATAGGAGCTAGCAATCGTCGATATGCTCATATTGGTGACGTTATTGTTGCTGTAATCAAAGAAGCAGTTCCGCACATGTCGCTAGAAAGATCAGAAGTGGTCAGAGCTGTAATTGTACGTACTTGTAAAGAACTCAAATGCGCCGACGGTATGATAATACGATATGATGATAATGCCGCAGTTGTCATTGATCAAGAAGGCAATCCAAAAGGCACTCGAGTTTTTGGTGCGATTGCAGAGGAATTGAGACAGTTCAATTTTACCAAAATACTTTCATTAGCTCCCGAAGTATTATAAAACGAGACCCTAATCTCGTTCCATGATAATATAATTCCAGAAAGAATATAGTTATGTTTAGGGTAGTTATTTGAAAGAAATCAATTACGATTCAGTTAGTAAATTGTGTCTCACGCATATCCCTTGAAAAATGCATAGTCATAACCAAAGAAAAAACAAGAAAAACATGTTGATTATATCAAAATTGGGAGGGACCAATACTTTAATTCATTATGGCTAAGGATACTATTGCTGACATACTAACCTCGATACGAAATGCTGAGATGAATACAAAAAGAGTGGTTCGAATAGCATTTACGAATCTCAGCGACAGTCTTGTTAAAATACTTTTACGCGAGGGTTTTATCGAAAACGTGAGAAAACATCGAGAAAACAACAAATCTTTTTTGGTTTTAACCCTACGTTATAGAAGGAATCGGGACGGGCCTTATAGAAATCGAAAAGTTTTAAATTTAAAACGCATCAGTCGACCCGGTCTACGAATCTATTCTAACTATCACCGAATTCCTAGAATTTTAGGCGGGATGGGGATTGTAATTCTTTCTACTTCTCGAGGTCTAATGACAGACCGAGAGGCTCGATTAGAAAGAATAGGTGGAGAATGTTTGTGTTATATATGGTAATACTTCTAATATCCAAATGAAATTCGCAACTTTCTATTTGTGACAAAGAAAGGGGACAGGTTATCTAATATCGTATCTCATCTACGACCTCATCTTTGGGGTTCATTTAGATAATAATTCTCTAATTCTCGGTTATATTTCGGGAAAGCT